CAGTTTGTCAACTTTTTGGGAAATGATAAAAAGAAGGATATCTCTGCCTACACTAGAAAAATTCTCATCTAATGAACTCTACAATCATTGGGTTTATACCAACAAAGAAAAAAGTAATAATTTAAACAACGAATTTGTAAATCGAATTCAAGCTCTAGACAAAGAATCTCTTTTTTTTAATATACTCGAAACAAGGACTAGGTTGTGTAATGACAATACTACAAACGAATACTTACCCAAAATATATGATCCTTTCTTGAACGGACCATATCGGAGAACAATAACAAAAAGCGTTTCACCTTCAATCATAAAAATCAAAAAAACTTCAATAGACAATTTCATAGAGAAAGTTGGGATAAATCGGATTCATGGTATCGTTCTTCCTGATACTGATTACCAAAAAATGGAACAGAAAATAGATCGATTTGATAAAAAACCATTATCAACCGAAATTGTTGATTTCTTAACTTTCATCAATGAACTTGGTAAAGAATCGGGATCCATTTTTAATTCTAGGGATCCTTCTATATTTTCAGATGAAGAAGAAGGAAGAATAGATTCAGAAAAAGGAACAAAATATTTGAAATATTTGAAAAATCGAATTGTAACTGATACTAATGTTCAAAAAATTAGTCAAAAATCGATTAGAATAAAAGAAATCAGTAAAAAAGTGCCTCGCTGGTTATACAAATTAACCAGCGAGTTGGAACAAGAAGCAGGAGAAGATCAAGAAAACGGACCATTAGATCATGAAATTCGTTCAAGAAAAGCCAAACGTGTAGTAATTTTTACTGGTAACAAGGAGCATACCGAGGATACTAATCCTCCTGATCAAACAGACGAAGTAGCTTTGATACGCTATTCACAACAATCAGATTTTAGGCGAGGCATAATAAAAGGTTCTATACGTGCTCAAAGGCGTAAAATAGTTATTTGGGAACTATTTCAAGCAAATGTGCATTCCCCTCTTTTTTTGGACAGAATAAAAAAATCCCTTCTTTTTTCTTTTGATATCTCTGGGCTAATTAAACCAATTTTTAGAAATTGGGTAGGGAGGGGGTCAGCATTCAAAATTGTAGAGTATACAGAAGAGCAAACAAAAAGAGAAGAAAAAAAAGAGAAGGACAAAAAAGAAGAGAACAAAAGAAAGGAGAACGCGCGAATAGAGATAGCAGAGGCCTGGGATACCATTCCATTTGCGCAAGTAATAAGGGGTTCCATGTTAATAACTCAATCTATTTTTAGAAAATATATTCTATTACCTTCATTGATAATAGCGAAAAATATTGGGCGTATGTTACTATTGCAACTTCCTGAATGGTATGAGGATTTAGAGGAATGGAATAGGGAGATGCATGTTAAATGTACCTATAATGGTGTTCAATTGTCCGAAACAGAATTTCCACAAAATTGGTTGACAGATGGTATTCAGATAAAAATATTATTTCCTTTCTGTCTGAAACCTTGGCACAGATCTAAACTCCGATTCTCTCATAAAGATCTAATAATGAAAAAGAAAAAAGAAAAAGATGATTTTTGTTTTTTAACAGTTTTGGGAATGGAAACCGAACTTCCTTTTGGTTCTCCCCGAAAACGACCGTCTTTTTTTGAACCCATTTTTAAGGAACTCGAAAAAAAAATTGGAAAATTTCAAAAGAAATATTTTCTACTTCTAAAAATTTTGAAAGGAAAAATCAAATTACTTCGAAAAGTTTCAAAAGAAACAAAAAAATGGGTTATCAAAAGTGTCGTTTTTTTAAAAAAAATAAGAAAAGAACTCTTAAAAGTAAATCCAATTCTCTTATTTCGATCAAGAGAAATAGAAGTATATGAATCGAGTGAAACTAAAAAAGAAAAAGAAAGAGATCCTATAATCAGCAATCAGATGATTCATGAATCATTTAGTCAAATTGCATCTCCAGGTTGGACAAATTCTTCATTGACAGAAAAAAAAATGAAGGATCTGACTGATAGAACAAATACAATTAGAAATCAAATAGAAAGAATTACAAAAGAGAAAAAAAAAGTAACTCCAGAAATAAATATTAGTCTTACCAAAACAAGTTATAATGCTAAAAGATTAAAAAAATGGCAAATATTAAAAAGAAGAAATGCTCGATTAATCTCTAAATTTCCTTTTGTTTTTCAATTTTTCATTGAAAGAATCTACACAAATATATTTTTATCTATCATTAATATTCCCAGAATGAAGAGAAAATTATTTCTTGAATCAACAAAAAAAATTATGAATAAATCCATTTACAATAATGAAACAAGTCAAGAAATAATTAATAAAAAAAATCAAAATCCAATTGAGTTTATTTCGACTATAAAAAAGTCACTTTATAATATTAGTAATAGTAAGACAAATTCACATATTTTTTATGACTTATCGTACTTGTCACAAGCATATGTATTTTACAAATTATCACAAACCCAAGTTATTAATTTGTATAAATTAAAATCATTTCTTCAATATCAAGGAATCCCTTTTTTTCTTAAGCCTGAAATAAAGGATTCTTTTGAAACACAAGGAATAGTTCATTCTAAATTAAGGGATAACAGACTTCCGAGTTCTGAAATGAATCAATGGAAAAACTGGTTAAGAGGGCATTATCAATATGATTTATCTCAGATCAGATGGTCTAGATTAATACCACAACAATGGCGGAATAGAGTTTATCAACGTCGTATGGTTAAAAGGAAAAATTTCAGCAAATGGAATTTATATGAAAAAGACCAATTAATTGATTACAAAAAAGAAAATATTTTTGAAGTCTATTCATTATTGAATCAAAAAGATAATTTTCAAAAATACTATAAATATGATCTTTTATCATATAAATCTATTAATTCTGAAAATAAAAAGGACTCATTTATTTCTAGATCGCCGTTTGAAGGAAATAAGAATCAAGAGATTTCTTATAATTACAACACATATAAAGACACTTTTTTTGATATGCTGAGGAGTATCCCTATCAATAATTATCTAGGAAAGGGCGATATTCTATATATGGAAAAAACTCCCGATAGGAAATATTTGGATTGGAAAATTCTCAATTTTGATCTTAGACAAAAAGTCGATATTGAGGCCTGGATCACGATCGATGCCAATAGTAATCAAAATACTCAGATTGTTACTAATAATTATCAAATAATTGATAAAAAAAATCTTTTTTATCTTATGATTCCAGAAATGAATTTACCAAACTCCCCAAAAGTCTTTTTTGACTGGATGGGGATGAATGAAAAAATACTAAAGCGTCCCATATTGAATCTGGAACTTTGGTTCTTCCCAGAATTTTTGTTACTTTATAATACATATAAAACGAAATCTTGGTTTATACCAAGCAAATTACTTCTTTTAGATTTGAATAGAAATGAAAATAGTAATGAAAATCAAAATCAAAAGATTAATGAAAAGCAAAAGGGAAGTTTTTTGATACCATCGAATAAAAAAATAAAGAATCAAAATCAAGAAGAAAAAAAAACCACAAGTCAAGGGGATCTTGGATCCGTTCTTTCAAACCAACAAAAAGATATTGAAGAAGATTATGCGAGATCGGACATGAAAAAAGGTAAAAAGAAAAAACAATACAAAAGTAACACGGAAGCAGAACTAGATTTGTTCCTGAAACGTTATTTGCTTTTTCAATTGAGATGGGACGATACTTTGAATCAAAGAATGATCAATAATATTAAGGTATATTGTTTCCTGCTTAGACTAATAGATCCAAGAAAAATTTCTATATCCTCGATTCAAAGGGGAGAAATGAGTTTGGATATAATGCTGATTCAGAAGAATTTAACTCTTCCAGAATTGATGAAAAGGGGAATATTGATTATCGAACCCATTCGTCTGTCTGTAAAAAACGACGGACAGTTTATTATGTATCAAACCATCGGTATTTTGTTGGTTCATAAGAGTAAGCACCAAACTAATCAAAGATACCGAGAGCAAAGATATGTTGCTAAGAATAATTTTGATGAATCTATTTCACCACATGAAAGAATAACAAGAAATAGAGACAAAAATCATTTGGATTTGCTTGTTCCTGAAAATATTTTCTCATTTAGGCGTCGTAGAAAATTAAGAATTCTAATTTGTTTCAATTCAAAGAATAGGAATGATGTAGATAGAAATCCTGTATTTTGCAACGAAAAGAATAGCAGCCAAGTTCTAGGTGACAGTAATCACCTTGATAGAGAGACAAATCAATTAATGAAATTGAAGTTCTTTCTTTGGCCTAATTATCGATTAGAAGATTTAGCTTGTATGAATCGCTATTGGTTTGATACCAATAATGGCAGTCGTTTCAGTATGTTAAGGATACATTTGTATCCACGATTGAAAATTCGTTGATAGTACATTTTTCCTATATATCCTTACTATATAGGATAGATGAAAGCAAATAAATACACACATCACACGTCCTGTCTTACATTTCACTCTAAATATCCAATACTAAATGAATAATGTATCAATTCGATCTAGAAATGAATCAACAGAACCCTCTTCATTTTAGGTCTAAATTCTTCGCTTTTGTGAATACGAAAATGTGCCAATCCTTTTCTCTCCCTATCTAAATCTAATTTTCAATTGGATTGATTCATTTGAATTGATAAAATTAGGAGTTCATAAAGAAATTTGAATTAGATTATTGTATATACCACATTAAAATGAATGACATTATTATTACTGATCGGTAAAATCCATATCTGTAAAAAGGGAGAGGAGGCTTTTTTTTATGGTAAGAAATTCATTCATTTCGGTTATTTCTCAAAAAGAGAATGAAGAAAACAGAGGGTCTGTTGAATTTCAAGTATTCAGTTTCACCACTAAGATAAGGAGACTTACTTCACATTTGGAATTGCACAAAAAAGACTATTCATCTCAGAGAGGTTTGCGAAAAATTTTGGGAAAACGTCAACGATTACTGGCTTATTTGTCAAAAAAAAATAGAGTACGTTATAAAGAATTAATTGATCGGTTGGATATCCGAGAGACAAAAACTCGTTAATTTAAAGAGTGATATCATTTGAACTTATGCGTTTCAATTTTGATGAACTTCTTTTTACTTTCAGCAATTCATGGAAGAATGACTCGGTAAAAAACTTATGATTGCACCAACTACAAGAAAAGACCTCATGATAGTCAATATGGGTCCTCACCACCCATCAATGCATGGTGTTCTTCGACTTATCGTTACTCTCGATGGTGAAGATGTTATTGACTGTGAACCAATATTGGGTTATTTACACAGAGGAATGGAGAAAATTGCGGAAAACCGAACAATTATACAATATTTGCCTTATGTAACACGTTGGGATTATTTAGCTACTATGTTCACAGAAGCAATAACCGTAAATGGACCCGAACAACTAGGCAATATTCAAGTACCTAAAAGGGCTAGCTATATCAGAGCCATTATGTTGGAGTTGAGTCGTATAGCTTCCCATTTGTTATGGCTTGGTCCTTTTATGGCAGATATTGGGGCACAGACCCCTTTCTTCTATATTTTTCGAGAACGAGAATTGATATATGACCTATTCGAAGCTGCCACCGGTATGCGAATGATGCATAATTATTTTCGTATCGGAGGAATAGCTGCTGATCTACCTCATGGATGGATAGATAAATGTTTGGATTTTTGCGATTATTTTTTAACAGGGGTTGCTGAATATCAAAAGCTTATTACACGGAATCCTATTTTTTTAGAACGAGTTGAGGGCGTAGGCATTATTGGAGGAGAAGAAGCACTAAATTGGGGTTTATCAGGACCAATGCTACGAGCTTCCGGAATACAATGGGACCTTCGTAAAGTTGATCATTATGAGTGTTACGACGAATTTGATTGGGAGGTTCAATGGCAAAAAGAAGGGGATTCATTAGCTCGTTATTTAGTACGAATCAGTGAAATGACAGAATCCATAAAAATTATCCAACAGGCTCTGGAAGGAATTCCAGGGGGGCCCTTTGAGAATTTAGAAATCCGACGCTTTGATAGAGTAAAAGATACTGAATGGAATGATTTTGAATATCGATTTATTAGTAAAAAACCTTCTCCAACTTTTGAATTGTCCAAACAAGAACTTTATGTAAGAGTCGAAGCACCAAAAGGAGAATTGGGAATTTTTCTGATAGGAGATCAGAGTGTTTTTCCTTGGAGATGGAAAATTCGCCCACCGGGTTTTATCAACTTGCAAATTCTGCCTCAGTTAGTTAAAAGAATGAAATTGGCTGATATTATGACGATACTAGGTAGTATAGATATCATTATGGGAGAAGTTGATCGTTGAAATGATAATTGATAATACAACAGAACTACAAGCCATCCATTCGTTTTCCAGATTGGAATTCTTAAAAGAAGTCTATGGGATCATATGGGTGCTTGTCCCTATTTTGACTCTTGTATTAGGAATCACACTAGGTGTACTAGTAATTGTTTGGTTAGAAAGAGAAATATCTGCAGGGATACAACAACGTATTGGACCTGAATACGCCGGTCCCTTGGGAATTCTTCAAGCTCTAGCAGATGGGGTAAAACTACTTTTCAAAGAGAATCTTTTTCCATCTAGAGGGGATACTCGTTTATTCAGTATCGGACCATCCATAGCAGTCATATCCATTTTACTAAGTTATTCAGTAATTCCTTTTGGTTATCGCCTTATTCTAGCCGATCTTAGTATTGGTGTTTTTTTATGGATCGCTGTTTCAAGTCTTGCTCCCGTTGGACTTCTTATGTCGGGATATGGATCAAATAATAAATATTCCTTTTTAGGTGGTTTAAGAGCTGCTGCTCAATCAATTAGTTATGAAATACCATTAACTCTATGTGTATTATCAATATCTCTACGTGTGATTCGGTGAGACATAAAATTTCCCCTATTTCTTTTCTTTCTAGTAAGAAAGTTAAATGAGTTGAATATATATATTTTATTTTTTTATTCAGAATTCGGGTTGATGAACTAAACCAGATAGTTATATGAGTGAAATAAAACGGCTTTTGAATTTGCAGTTAAAGGGATTGAATCTCATTTCCTATGTACAAGAATGAAATGAAAGTAAATATAAGCAAAGCAGTCGAGACTGTTTACCCCAAGATTGGTTGATTAGGCATCATGGCTTGAAACGGGTTCAAAAGATCAACTGTATGGAGTTTTTACTATCTATTAACATAGATGTATTACCATAATGGAAGGTTAACAAAAATGAGTGGATGGTTAGGAAGACCAAGATACGCAAAGGATTAGTAATGGAGATTCTGTAAATTATCCAACAGGATGTACCTAAAAGGAATTCAAATTGGGGCTTTAAGTTGGTAGAAACGATTAAGAAGTACTCCCCATGATTTCGATCCAGAGTATGTTCCTATCCACTGATTAAGTAAATAACTATCAAGAACGAAGTAATCTTTTACTTTGGTAATGTCCCCCTTTTCTGAGAAAGGAGAATAGGAACGAAATAAACTCGAAAGAATAGAATTGCAAAAAAGAGAT